ATTGGGCCTTGTAATAATTCTTAGCAGAAAAAAAAGAAGTTTTTTTAAAAATATTGTTTCTTTCATTCTTGTATTGGATTTCACCAAATGAAAATGAATGATTTAATTGTAATAAATTATTACTTTTATAACTATAAAAAATATTTCTAAATGTAATGACTAGAAGTGCTACTGATAATAATGATCCACAAAGAAGAGCCGCATAGCTCAATATCATCATACTTACGTGCATTATTAACCACTCTGATTGTAGAGCGGGTACTAATATTGTGGGTTTATGTATTTCAGTTAAAAGACCCGAAGTAGCAAAGCCTTGCGTAAAAATAGTACTTGAGGCAGTTATTGTGGTTAAATAATTTTTTCTTATTTTAAAATAAGGGACTATATGAATAAGGGAAAAACTCCATGAAAGAAAGATTAATGATTCATATAAATCACTTAGTGGGAAATGGCCCGAATAAATCCAACGAGTGATTAATAATCCTGTTAGACATAAAAAAGCAGCTATCATCCCCTTTTCTGACGAATCATATGGTTTTATGATTTCATTGCCCAATAAGGTTATCAAATGAATTGTAATTACAATTGAAACAATCGAAAAAGAAATATGAGTTAATATATGCTCTAAAGTTGAAAATATCATAAAAATGAAAAAAGGGAGGGAATCCCCTAAATTAATATTAATTTAATTAAGAAATATAAATCGGGAATTTAATTTATTTTTATTATAGGATCTATTGGATCTCTTTTATAAGATGGCATGCCGCCACTCGGACTCGAACCGAGATGCTCTAGCACTGCTTCCTAAGAGCAGCGTGTCTACCGATTTCACCATAGCGGCTTGCTCGAACTCATAATAGCCTATTTATATTCAATCGTCGAGATTGAACAAGTCAATTCAATCAAATAAGTTTTTTAGTAAAGATGAAAATTGATAAAAAAAATGAGTTCAAAAGTAAATTTCAAGGTTCATTAGTTTCTTAGGGTGCCCGGTTTATTTATCTTAGGGCTTTGACGTAGTTTATCCTAGTCTAAAATCCAACTTTTGCAACTAGAGAATTCTCTCCATAGAATAAAAAAATGTTTTCATATTGATGCTTAATTATTTCTCGTTTATCTGATTTCATAAATTTGAAACAAAAAATAAATTTTATCAATGAATCCAAAATATGCCTATTTTGGATTACTCCAAATTGACACCTTATTTGTACATAATATCTCAACAATTAAGTTCTTTTATTGAGTGGGCTGAAAATTGGAGATATATCGGAAATCCTTATAGTAATTCCGATAAATTAAGAAGTCAGAAAGTTATCAAAAAGAAAAATTTTTTAACATGGAATCAATTAGTTTCAACAATTCATTAATTTTAACGAAAAATATTATATCTGCCCTTCTCGAGAAAGATAAAAATTTTTCATTATTGTAAAGGTCGATGGGGAAAATAAGACTCCCCACCACCACAATGTGAGTGAAAATATACGAAAAATAAATAAAAAATCTTGTATTTTTTTATTTATTCTTTTTTTTAGAATTGAGAAAACAGAAGAATTATTCTTTTAGACATCTTAGAAGATTAAGATTGAAACCTGATCTATTTCATATTGATTAGAATAGGGACTGCCGATTGTGAATTTTATATTAACAAATTACTGAGCCAATTTTGCGAGTAAAATCCATTCCGATTATTCCAATATTTTAGGACTTACTTGTTTGTCGTACAAAAAAACTTTTTGAATTCCCAGTAGAAAGAGATTTGCCTAATGACAAAGCTTTTAACGCCGCCCAATATCCTTTCCTTTTCCAAATATTCTTACGAATACGCTTTTTTGATATAGAAGTACGTTTTTTTGGAACTGCCATTTAAAAATGAAGAAGTTACTCATTGTTATAGTTGGATGTGAAAGACATCTATTGTTCAAAACGAATTATTATTTCTTATTCATTATCTACTTTTTCTCTAAATAATAGTCTCTTCATAAAAAAGAAATGTAGATATGTGAAAGATCTCTGAAAATTGTATCAAAAATTACTCGAAATAAGAAAATTTTGATTCCAGACAATACAATATTCGTAAAACCAAAAATATTTGGATTGGAACTCTTAGTTCTCGTTCTTTATCTCTTAAATTTATATCTTTAGAATCCGGTATGTCATATAAATAAAACTTAATAAAATAAATAAATATCATTTTAGATCTAGAATATTCTAACGTTTACTAATAAATCGTTTTGATTGAAATGGAAAACAATCAATCCCATAATGAATTAGTTAATGAGTTAAAATAAACAAACTAAAAAGAAGAGTTATTATTTCATTAGATCGGTGACCTTAGATTTATATTAGCATCAAGTACCCTTTTTCGTGTAATTTTTTATCCTTGCTCTATGAATATAAACTATCGTAATAATAATTTATATTTGCATTTTCCTATTATAAGTATTCGTTTTTTATATGTAACTTGGTCATATCATTTGACCAATTGTAACTTATTTTTTTT